AGCACCGGGCTAAGGGGCGGTTGAGCAACTCAAGCGAACCACCCTACTTTATTACAACATAGGGACAGAAGGGAGAAGGTTGTGAAGGTGGCCTCGTTATCCACACCTCAGGTCGGATGAATGGAGGACCGACCGACCCGGGTTTTCACGAGCGTTGGCGGGTTCTGGAGTGCCTGTCAAGGGCGCTAGCGCATACCCCGGGGTGATCATCACCACCTGCACCTCACATCTCGGCACAGTGGAACGTGTAACCCGCCTGCTCTTCCATTCAACTACATTTGTTCTTGTAATCCATAGCCTAACAGAACGCAGCAGCGAGGGACAACCCGCCCATACAGCCAGCGGGGAGGATGGCACTACTGGCAAAGACCGTCTGGCGAAAACGCCGCAGGCGCGAAGCGTGGTAGGCCTGCGCCGGGGGAGCATAGCATAGGGAGGAAAGGAAGCCCGGACGGTGGAAGAGCCAGGGGAGGCCGGGTCATTTGACGGAAATGGAAGGCTTTTCCCTATTAGAGAAGGCCCTATGGAGTAAAGGGAAGTCCATGAATTCTTGGGAGCGAGCGTATATAAAAAATGCAAAAAAGCAAATTCAATGAATAGATAGAGTCAAGGGTACGACAGACAGCGCTGCCTACACGCGAATCAGCTTCCGAGGTTGAGCAGTCTCAATTTCACTACAGGATTTGCGAATGAATGCTGGGCTGGGCCACCTCGAATGGCGTGAGCCGCATGCGGGGAGACCCGCACGTACGGTTTTTAGGGGGATCTGGTCGAAAGACCGGCCGGCGCCCACCCGACTAGAGGGACTGAGAAATTAATAGAGTACAAAACTTATCTTCAAGCTTTACCTTATTCTGATCGTTCAGAGGGCGATCGCGGGGTCACTGAATGAAGTCCTCCCTTTCTTTCGGAGGTGCTGACCCGCAGCGAGGCAGAGATGACTAAGTGACATATGGAATATGGCGACGACAACAGCATGTCGTAGAAGGAGATAACAGGTGGAGCCAACGACCCACTAAGACTAACCTAACCTATCTACAACTACATCCCCGAGCGGCAGTCAAACGGGGGCGTGAATGCGAGATGCCAGCGGAATGATCGGCCGGACAGAGGCTAGGGCTGCTTCCTTCCCAGCGCGTCCTTCCTTGTGTGTCGGAGATATAAAGCGAGTGCACCGGAAAAGAACGGGAACTGGGTCGATCTATTCTATGGCGAAGCATCCGAAGCATAACTGCACACTCACACGATCTTTGCCGAGAGATAGGAGCATTCGGTGGAACCGGTGAACTACACTTGCTTCTGGATAGATGTGTGGGACAGAGGGCTCATGGTACCTGCTGCCCACCCTTCCTCCTCTGCTTTGAGAACCGTGTGAACGGAGAGTGGGCAGAAGAGAAGGAGGTCCTCATACGGAGTCGCACACTTACTTGAGCAATGCGGGAGACTGGGGAATGGGTCGAGCTCAAAACCATCGACCCTAGGGCCGGAAAAATAACAGACGAAGCTTTACTTAGATAGGGCTTTGATTGGTATTGATTTTTTCTTAGTGATTGGAAAGGAATGGGAAATCGTCAAGGATGACTTCTTTGTTGGCGAAACGAAGGGCGCCAAAAGGGCCAGTGATTCTCTGAGCCGGTCTGGATTTCCAACGCCTC